TTGAATTGGGGGAAGCTGTAGGTATTATTGCAGGTCAATCGATTGGAGAACCGGGTACTCAATTAACATTACGAACTTTTCATACCGGAGGAGTATTCACGGGGGGTACTGCAGAACATGTGCGAGCCCCATCTAATGGAAAAATAAAATTCAATGAGGACTTGGTTCATCCGACACGTACACGTCATGGGCATCCCGCCTTTCTATGTTCTATAGACTTGTATGTAACTATTGAGAGTGAAGATATTCTACATAATGTGAATATTCCACCCAAAAGTTTGCTTTTAGTTCAAAACGATCAATACGTAGAATCAGAACAAGTAATTGCTGAGATTCGCGCAGGAATATCCACTTTGAATTTTAAAGAGAAGGTTCGAAAACATATTTATTCTGATTCAGACGGAGAAATGCACTGGAGTACCGATGTCTATCATGCACCCGAATTTACATATGGTAATGTTCATCTATTACCAAAAACAAGTCATTTATGGATATTATTAGGAGGGCCGTGCAGGTCCAGTCTAGTCTACCTTTCGATCCACAAGGATCAGGATCAAATGAATGCGCATTCTCTTTCTGGCAAGCGAAGATATACTTCTAACCTCTCAGTAACCAATGATCAGGCGAGGCAGAAATTGTTTAGTTCGGATTTTTATGGTCAAAAAGAAGATAGGATTCCTGATTATTCAGACCTTAATCGAATCATATGTACTGGCCAGTATAATCTCGTATATTCGCCTATTCTTCACGGGAATTCTGCTTTATTATCAAAAAGGCGAAGAAATAAATTCATCATTCCACTACACTCGATTCAAGAACTCGAGAATGAACTAATGCCCTGTTCAGGTATCTCGATTGAAATCCCCGTAAATGGTATTTTCCGTCGAAATAGTATTCTTGCTTATTTCGATGATCCTCGATACAGAAGAAAGAGTTCGGGCATTATTAAATATGGGACTATAGAAACGCATTCAGTCATCAAAAAAGAGGATTTGATTGAGTATCGAGGAGTCAAGGAATTTAGGCCAAAATACCAAATGAAAGTAGATCGATTTTTTTTCATTCCTGAAGAGGTGCATATCTTGCCCGGATCTTCTTCCCTAATGGTACGGAACAATAGTATCGTTGGGGTCGATACACAAATCACCTTAAATCTAAGAAGCCGAGTCGGTGGGTTGGTCCGGGTGGAGAGAAAAAAAAAACGAATTGAACTGAAAATCTTTTCTGGAGATATCCATTTTCCTGGAGAGACGGATAAGATATCCAGGCATACCGGCGTTTTGATACCACCAGGAACAGGAAAAAGAAATTCCAAGGAATACAAAAAAGTTCAAAATTGGATCTATGTCCAACGAATTACACCTAGTAAGAAAAGGTTTTTTGTTTTAGTTCGACCTGTCGTCACATATGAAATAACGGACGGTATAAATTTAGGAACCCTTTTTCCACCGGATCCATTGCAGGAAAGGGATAATGTGCAACTTCGAATTGTCAATTATATCCTTTATGGAAATGGCAAACCGATTCGAGGAATTTCTGACACAAGTATTCAATTAGTTCGGACTTGTTTAGTATTGAATTGGAACCAAGACAAAAAAAGTTCTTCTTGCGAAGAAGCCCGTGCTTCTTTTGTTGAAATAAGGACAAATGGTTTGATTCGACATTTCCTAAAAATCAACTTAGTGAAATCCCCTATTTCGTATATCGGAAAAAGGAATGATCCGTCGGGGTCAGGATTGCTCTCTGATAATGGATCAGATTGTACCAATATCAATCCCTTTTCTGCTATTTATTCCTATTCCAAGGCAAAAATTCAACAATCTCTTAACCAACCTCAAGGAACTATTCATACGTTGTTGAATAGAAATAAGGAATGTCAGTCGTTGATAATTTTGTCAGCAGCCAATTGTTCTCGAATGGAGCCATTCAAAGATGTAAAATATCACAGTGTGATAAAAGAATCAATTAAAAAAGATCCCCTAATTCCAATTAGGAATTCATTGGGCCCTTTAGGAACATGCCTTCCAATTGAGAATTTTTATTCATCTTACCATTTAATAACTCATAATCAGATCTTAGTAACTAAATATTTGCAACTTGACAATTTAAAACAGACTTTTCAAGTGATTAAATTAAAATATTATTTAATGGATGAAAATGGAAAAATTTTGAATCCCGATCCATGCCGTAACATTATTTTAAATCCATTCAATTTGAATTGGTCTTTTCTCCATCACTATTATTGTGCAGAGACATCTAAAATAATTAGTCTTGGACAGTTTATTTGTGAAAATGTATGTATAGCCAAAAATGGACCGCCCCTCAAATCGGGTCAAGTTATACTTGTTCAAGTTGACTCGATAGTGATACGATCAGCTAAGCCTTATTTGGCCACCCCCGGAGCAACTGTTCATGGCCATTATGGGGAAACCCTTTACGAAGGAGATACATTAGTTACATTTATATATGAAAAATCGAGATCTGGTGATATAACACAGGG